TAGAAATGAATAACTTTTTTAATTTTTCATGGCAGTTCCAAAAAAACGTACTTCTATATCAAAAAAACGTATTCGTAAAAATATTTGGAAAAAAAAGGCATATTGGGCGGCGTTGAAAGCTTTTTCATTAGCAAAGTCTCTTTCAACCGGGAATTCAAAAAGTTTTTTTGTACGACAAATAAATAATCAAACGCTAGATTAAATAATCTAAATCTGAAAATGGTACCCCCTTTTTTAATATATTTTCTCATTTCCGAATGGGGATTCTTTTTTCCCCATCGGTTCACTTGTCACAATAATTAATAAGTTTTCTTTTTTTCTATATAAAAGAAGATATAAGATCTTTAGGAAAAATAAAAATCAAAAAAAGATCGTTGAAATTAATTGACTAAGTTTAAAAAAACTGTTTTGTAACTTTTGGAATCATTATTTTTCTGACTCAGTATAGAATAGAATATATTCCCAACTCCTTTGATAAAAGTCCTCTTTTTTATTCATTTAGGTAGGTATTATAGACGGATAATGTGTCAATTTTGAGTGGTCAAAATGGATCCTATGTTTGTAAAGGAAGATTGATCAATCTTTATAATTAATTCTAATTTTTACAAAGAATTTTTTGATTTACGGTAGATTGGTAATAATTATGATAGAAAATCAAAAATTTTTTTGTTAGACAAGATGTTTAGACCAATATTTAATTGGTCTACTAAATCCTAAATAAAAATTTCTACAGGACAAAAAAGAACCTAAGGGTTAATACAAAGTTCTACAAATATTTACATAATTCCTTGGATGTCACACTATGCACTATGATCCATAAAAAGAATTTTTTTGTTCATTGAACAAATGCATTTTTTAGTTTAGATTCATAAAATAAATAATAAATGAATTTTTCAAAAATATTCAAAAATGCAAATATGAAAGAACTTTTTTTAAATCATATGCTTGGGTTGAAGTCATAATTATTTAGTTACAGGATTTCCATTTTTATAGAGCATAAACTCCATTTTTATAGAGCATAAACTACGAAAATGTCCTCTGTTAAATAAAACATCTTAATCTTATTATCAAGAAAAGGATAATAAAGATTTTTATTGGAATCTTTCAATGCCTATTTATATTGAATATCGAAAGGAAACGATTTTTTCTCATTAATTTGAATTCAAAAAAAAATATTGAATTGAATTGACTCCTTCAATCTCGACGATTAACTAAAAATAGATTATTATTATTTCAAATACCCTATGCCGCTATGGTGAAATCGGTAGACACGCTGCTCTTAGGAAGCAGTGCTAGAGCATCTCGGTTCGAGTCCGAGTGGCGGCATAGCGTCTTATAAAAGAGATATAATAAGTCCTATAATGAAATTCAATTCCTAATTTCAATTCCGTATAATTTTGTACCCCCCCCCCCCTTTTTTTTTAATTATGATATTTTTTACTTTAGAACATATATTAACTCATATATCCTTTTCGATCGTTTCAATTGTAATTACAATTTATTTGATAAGCTTATCAGTCGATGAAATCATAGGACTATATGATTCGTCAGAAAAAGGGATGATAGCGACTTTTTTCTGTATAACAGGATTATTAGTCACTCGTTGGATTTATTCGGGCCATTTCCCATTAAGTAATTTATATGAATCATTAATTTTTCTTTCATGGAGTTTCTCCATTATTCATATGGTTCCATATGTTAAAAAACATAAAAATTATTTAAGGGCGATAACTGCGCCAACTACTATTTTTACCCAAGGCTTTGTTACTTCAGGTCTGTTAACTGAAATGCATCAATCAGAAATATTAGTACCTGCTCTCCAATCCCATTGGTTAATGATGCATGTAAGTATGATGGTATTGGGCTATGCAGCTCTTTTATGTGGATCATTATTATCAGTAGCTCTCTTAGTCATTACATTTCGAAAAGTTCTAAGGATTTTTAGTAAAAACAATAATTTTTTAAATGACTCATTTTCCTTTGGAGAGATCCAATACATGAATGAAAGAAACAATGTTTTATTAAGCACTTCTTTTTTTTCTTCTAGAAATTATTACAAGGCTCAACTGATTCAACAATTAGATCATTGGGGTTATCGTATTATTAGTTTAGGGTTTATCTTTTTAACCATAGGTATTCTTTCGGGAGCAGTATGGGCTAATGAGGCATGGGGATCCTATTGGAATTGGGACCCAAAAGAAACTTGGGCATTTATTACTTGGACCATATTTGCGATTTATTTACATACTCGAACAACTAAAAATTTGGAAAGTGTAAATTCTGCAATTGTAGCTTCTATGGGCTTTCTTATCATTTGGATATGCTATTTTGGGGTAAATTTATTAGGAATAGGGTTACATAGTTATGGTTCATTTAATTTACATTAACATCTAATTAAATTAAAAAGATCCTGACGAATACAAAGATAGAATATATACCTATATTTATATATTCTATAAATAATAAATATTATATATTATTATATATATTATATATATATTATTATATATTAAGTAAGAATATAAGATAAGAAATAAACTGTCGAGAACCATTTGAATCAAGTAGTGTAGTGATTCAAATGGTTCTCACAAAGGCCAAATCTATCTGGTTACAATTCCAATTCATTTTACTTAACTTAAAACTTAAGAGAAAATCCCACTTAAGCTTAAGAGAAAAAAGACTTCTTTCTCATTCGACAACGAACAATATCCAAAATAATAGGATTGCTTTTTGATTTGTTCTTTTTTTCTTTTCCTGAAACCTATCGATAACAATAATTAGATATAATAGCTTCCACCTTGTCAACTGATAATGAAAGAACGAAATCCGGGTAAATACCAATACCTATTATTGGTAGAAGGATAGAGATCGAAACAAATAACTCTCGCGGTCCAGAATCAAAAAAATAACAGTTTGGAACATTAAATAGCTTGTATCCATAGAACATTTGGCGTATCATGGATAATAAATAAATAGGCGTTAATATCATTCCAATTGCCATTAAAAAAGTAACTAGTATTTTTGGTATTAAAAGATATTTTTGACTGGTAATTATTCCAAAAAATACTAATAATTCTGCAACAAAACCACTCATGCCCGGTAATGCAAGGGAAGCCATCGATAAGATACTGAACATCGTAAATATTTTTGGAAGGGGGATAGCCATACCACCCATTTCGTCGAGATAAAGAAGACGTATTCTATCATAACTCGTTCCTGCCAAGAAAAAAAGAGCAGCACCAATAAATCCATGAGAGATCATTTGTAAAATGGCTCCATTGAGTCCCGTATCGGTTATAGAGCCAATTCCAATAATTATGAAACCCATATGAGATATAGAGGAATAGGCTATTCTTTTTTTTAAATTACGTTCACCCGGAGATGTTGAAGCTGCATAGATTATTTGTATTGCGCCTATTGTAATCAACCAGGGAGAAAATAGGGAATGGGCGTGGGGTAATAATTCCATATTGATCCGAACCAACCCGTAGGCTCCCATTTTTAATAAAATTCCAGCTAGAAGCATACAGGTACTATAATGTGCCTCCCCGTGGGTGTCTGGTAACCATGTATGTAAGGGTATAATCGGTGATTTGACAGCAAAAGCAATAAGAAACCCAATATAGAATATTATTTCCAGTGCCGCGGGATACGATTGATTAGCTAATGTTTCAAAATTTAATGTTGGTTCATTAGAACCATATAAACCAATACCCAAAACTGCTATTAATAGAAAAATGGACCCTCCCGCAGTGTACAAAATGAACTTTGTAGCTGAATAGAGACGTTTCTTCCCCCCCCACATGGATAGAAGTAGATAAACGGGAATTAATTCTAACTCCCACATGATGAAAAAAAGTAAAAGGTCTCGAGAAGAAAATGATCCTATTTGACCACTGTACATTGCTAACATCAGAAAATGGAATAATCGGGAATCTCGAGTAATTGGCCGAGCCGCTAAAGTAGCTAAAGTGGTAATAAATCCCGTCAGTAAAATAGGTCCTATAGAAAGTCCATCTATTCCCAATCTCCAATAAAAATCAAAAAAATTGATCCATTTATAATCCTCTGCTAATTGGGTTAATGGATCGTCCAATTGGAAATGAGAACAGAATGTATAGGTTGTTAAAAGAAGCTCCAAGATACATATACATATGGTATACCACCTAATTACTTTATTTCCTCTATGAGGTAGAAAGAAAATAAAAGAACCCGTCAATATCGGCAAAACTACAATTATTGTTAACCAAGGAAAATCATTCGTGGTAAAGACAAGATACACTTGGACAAAAAAACCCGTGCTCAAAAAAAAAAAAAAAAAAAAATAATAATATTATTCTATTTTCGATTTTTGAGCACGGGTTTTTGTCGGTAAAAAAAAATCAACTGTATTCAAAATGGATTTATGTGGTTTTTTCTGAAACGTATTAATAAGCTAGACCCATGCTTCGAGTTGTTTCATGCCATAAATAAACTCGAACGCTCAAAAAATCCGTTGGGCAGGCGGATTCACATCTCTTACAACCGACACAGTCTTCTGTTCTTGGAGCAGAAGCAATTTGCTTAGCTTTACATCCATCCCAAGGTATCATTTCTAATACATCTGTTGGGCAGGCTCGGACACATTGAGTACATCCTATACAGGTATCATAAATCTTTACTGAATGTGACATTGGATCTATAACTTTTTGAATGCCATAAATTTTCGATCTAGTAAACTTATAAATGAATCGTATATTTAGACACCAGATGAATCAATGATTTTACCAGAATTTTTCCAATCAATCTAATTCTGGGTCGACTCATGAGATTGGGCCAAGATACTTTGATTTTGTACTTTTTTCTCAAATCTACATATCATACATGCTATGCTGATTTCAATTCATACTAATTGAAGTTGATGATAATTTAAATTGATGAATAGTCTAATTTCTATAATTGATATTACTTAATTTATTCATTTTATTTATTCAATAAATTCGATTGATTGATACAAGTTG